TAAGACTGATACTTATTAGAATTAGAAACTAGTTTTTATGTCAATTGCAAAATTTATAGTTGTTTTCAACACTTTCTAAAAACTTTCTAAATTCAAAAAAAAAAGGGGGGGTTCTTTGAACTAAAAAGGGGAAGTAAGAAGGCGAATCCTTATATTAATCCCTCACCCTTAAATCCGTCCTTCCCTTGTGTTCTTGTTTTGTTTAAGATTAAACAAAGGGGTTCGCAAATAAAAGAGCTAATGCTACAACCAGCCCATAAATAGTTAAAGCTTCCATAAAAGCCAGACTAAGTAATAAAGTACCCCGGATTTTTCCCTCTGCTTCCGGTTGTCGCGCAATCCCTTCTACAGCTTGTCCTGCAGCTGTGCCTTGACCAACTCCAGGTCCAATAGAAGCAAGCCCAACGGCCAACCCAGCAGCAATAACAGAAGCGGCAGAAATCAGTGGATTCATGAGAAGTTCCTCCTATCCCAAATAAAATAAAGAAAAGAAATAGTTAATGATATAATCAACCAAGAAATTATGACTTAATTATTTTATTCTTAATATTTATCTTTTTCTAGTCGAAGTTTAATTCAAAATTTCAAACTGAAATAATAATCTTTATTGAACTATTCGAATTACTTCGATATTTTTTTTGTTTCTACCCATGTCGTTTTTTGTGAATACATACAAATTTTGTTCTTATCTTAAATCCATTCTTTCTTTTTCTTGATTTAATTTTTTTAGTCATTCAATATTCAATTCACAATTACAACAGATGAAACAGAAGAGCTTCCTTTTTCGCATCCGCATATAAATTGAGAGTAGTACCAGGACAAATTTAGATCTATAGTCATATATAACTAGTGAATATCTAATATGACATATACATGTGTTTCTTCCATACCGTAAACCAATTGGTTGTGTCTTAGATTCAATCGTATTCGAGAATCATTCTTTGAAACCTCCAAAAAAAGAAAGAGTTGTCTTATAGCGATTAGATTATACTAATCTATTCAAATCTAATACTCTAAGAATGAATATTTTTTCGAATCTAATAATAATATTAAATAACCGAATAAAACTATTTAATATGTTCGAATTGAATGAAAAAAAAAGAATCTTCATTGGAGTAAAATACAAATAGGTCAAACAAAAACAAAGAGTATTTTTAGGAAAAATAGGAAAAAGATCTTTTAGATAGATTTCTTTCCTATTTTTACTACAATTCCCTGGTAATTTTTTCGATTTTATTATTATTTTATTATTATATTACACTAAATCGTATACTTTATTTATTTAAACTTTATTCTTATTGCATCTTTCTTTTTTTGAGGGGGTGGATAATCCTTTTATTATTATTAAAAATTTTCTTTCTTTTTTTGGATATGTTCCCTAAGTAGATTATCGTGAGTGAGCCGCACATACTTTGTGGCGGGCTAAACTAAAAAAAAGACTATTTTGATAACTATTCAATGATGACCTTCCATGGATTCACCTATATAAGCCGCAGCTAAAGTAGCAAAAATAAGAGCTTGAATACCGCTTGTAAATAATCCCAGGAACATAACAGGTATAGGAACTACTAAAGGTACTAACGAAACAAGAACAACAACTACTAATTCATCAGCTAATATATTTCCGAAAAGTCGAAAACTAAGTGATAAGGGTTTTGTGAAATCTTCTAAGATGTTAATCGGTAAAAGGATTGGAGTTGGTTGGATGTATTTACCAAAATAAGCCAATCCTTTTTTTGAAATACCCGCATAGAAATATGCTACTGACGTAAGTAAAGCTAGTGCAACAGTAGTATTTATATCATTTGTGGGTGCTGCTAACTCTCCATGAGGTAACTTTATAATTTTCCAAGGCAAAAGAGCCCCTGACCAATTCGAAACAAAAATAAATAGAAACAGAGTTCCAATAAATGGAACCCACGGACCATATTCTTCTCCAATCTGAGTTTTGCTCACGTCTCGAATGAATTCAAGGACATATTCAAAGAAATTCTGACCGGAAGTGGGAATAGTTTGCGGATTTCGAACAACTAGAATGGTAGAAACTAATAAGATAGCCATTACAACCCAAGAGGTAATAAGTACTTGGGCATGCACTTGGAAATCTCCTATTTGCCAATAGAGATGTTGACCTACTTCCACAGCCGATATATCGTACAATCCGTTTAATGTGTTGATGGAACATAATAGAACATTCATATTGCCCGGCCCTCTAAAAGAAAAAAATATAACTTGAAAGGGAATTATTTTGATTCAACCATTTCCTTTTTTACTTAATCTACTTTCATTTTCGATTTTGAATACCTACTCTAATCACATAATATTTCTGTTTGTTTTGTTTATCTTTTTACACAATTTTCTAATTGTATAATAAACGATTCCAAAAATCTATGAATCCCCCCAACCAAATCAAACAATTTCTTTATCTTATTATTAATCAATAATTTCGTATATAGCTAGAATGACCCTCACAAATTGCAAATACTAATTTGTTAAGAATTAATCGGATTGAAGCTATAGCATCATCATTAGCTGGAATCGAAATATCTGCGAGATCCGGGTCACAATTTGTATCGATTAAACAAATCGTTGGAATTCCCAAAGTCATACATTCTCGAAGAGCCTTATATTCTTCTTGCTGATCAACGATTATTACAATATCGGGTAACCTCGACATATATTTAATCCCGCCCAGATATGTTTCCAAGTGAGATAATTGTCTCTTCAACATAGCGGCATCTCTTTTTGGAAGACTGTTGAGTTTACCTGTCCTTTGCTCCGTTCTCAAGTCCCTGAACTTACGAAGTCTCGTTTCTGTAGTATGCCAATTCGTTAACATACCGCCGAGCCATTTTTTATTAACATAATGACATCGAGCTCTTAGTGCAGCCCCTTTTACTAAATCGGCTGCTTTTTTTTTTGTACCAACAATTAAGAATTGTTTTCCTCTGCTTGCAGCATCAAAAACCAAATCACAAGCTTCTGATAAAAAACGAGCAGTTCGAGTAAGATTTATAATATGAATACCCTTACGCTTTGCGGATATATAAGGGGCCATTCGAGGATTCCATTTCCTCGTACCATGGCCAAAATGAACTCCTGCTTCCATCATCTCTTCAAAAGTTATGTTCCAATATCTTTTTGTCATTTATCCCCTAAAAAAAAAAAATTGAAAAAAAAAGAGACCTGGTATTCTGAAATAGAAATAAAAAATTGTTCCGATGGAACCTTCTCTTTTATCGAAGATTGGCCGTTAATACATAATCAGGCCATTCATTTGTCTTCTATTTATTATTATTATTTATTATTTTTATTATACTTTATTACCAAATTACCAAATCAAATGACTGCATTTAAAGGGATGAATCTAATCTGCTTTTAGGAATCATTAAATACTAGATTTCTGATGTATCACATAAATTCTTTGAAATGAAAAAATCAAATAATTTTCTGTGATGGAACAAAATATTTCGAATTTCTACCTCGAAAAAATTATTTTTTTTTTCCAAGGTAATCTTGTTATGTTGCCTTGACCGTGAACGGTGCATTATTCTTTTGAATCCGGTACCAACGGGTATCATTCCCCCTAAAACAACATTCTCTTTCAGACCTTTCAACCAATCGATACGACCCCGAAGAGCGGCTTTTGCTAAAACTCTGGCAGTTTCTTGAAAACTCGCTTCGGATATGAAACTTTGAGTATTCAGAGATGTTTTTGTTATTCCCAATAATAGAGCTCGGTAACAAATAGCTTCTTCCAAGGCGCGCCCTGTTCGTTCGGCCCGCAATAATCCAATTAGTTCGCCAGGCAAAAATACATTAGACATTCCATCTTCTGAAACCAAGACTTTTGATGTTATTTGACGCACAATAATTTCTATATGTCTATTATGGATGTGTACTCCCTGGGATCGATAAACCTTTTGTATTTTATTAACCAAAGAAATACGACTTTGCGCTATAGTTAGCTCAGCACCAATCAAGAATCCCCAAGGAATGCCGAGAATTCTTGTTATACACTCGTTCCAAGCATCAATTCTCTTTTCTAGGTTCATCGATATTGAATCAATTGAACGTACTTCTAATATCTGTTCCACTTTTGGAAGACCCTGTGTTATATCACCGGATCTCGATTTTTCATATATAAATGTAACCAATATATCTCCTTCAAAAAGGATTTCTCCATAATGGCCATGAATAGTTGCTCCAGGAGTCGCCAAATAAGGGTTAGCCGATCTGATTATTACAGAATCCATTTGAACAGTTAGAACTTGACCCGATTTTAGTTTTAGGTGTGGTCCATTTTTCGTTTGAGCTATACAGATATTTTCACAAATAAATTGCCCAAGACTAATTATTGTAAACGTTTTTTCACAAGAATTATGATTGAGAAAATACCAATTCAAATGGAATGGGTTTAAAACGATGTTATTGTATAGATCGGGTTTATAAATTTTTTCGTTTTCGTCCATTAAATAATATTTAATTACTTGAAAAGTTTCCTTTAATTTGTCAAGTTGCAAATTTTTTAAATTTTTAGTTATTGAGATCTGATTATGAGTTATTAAACGGTAAAATGAATAAAAATTGGAAATTGGAAGGGCTATGCCTAAAGGGCCTAACGAATTCTGAATTGGAATTATAGGATCTTTTTTAAATTTATTAATTCCTTTTTTTATCTCATTGTGATATTTTACGTTGTTGAATGATCTCGTTTGAAAACAATTAGATGATGACAAAATTATCAAAGATTGGCACTCCTTATTTCTATTCAACAACATACGAATAGTTCCGTGATTTTGACTAAGTGATTGTTGAATTTTTGCCTTGGAATGAATAGAATAAAATGGATTTATATTGATCCGATCCGATTCATTATCCGAGATCAATCCTGAGCCGGATGGGTCCTTCCTTTTTCTTATATACGAAGTATGAGATTTCACTAAGTCAATTCTGAGGAAATACTCAATCAAACCATTTGTACTTACTTCAACAAAGGA